TATTTTTCTTTTTGTACTCGTTTTCATTTAAATAAAAATGAACTTAGCGACGAGATTTATTATCGTTTCTTGCATGTCTCGCGAAAGTAAGAGTAGGTGCGAATTCCCCCAATTTGTGACCCACCATACGATCTGTTATATAAATAGGTAAATGTTCTTTTCCATTATGAATAGCGATTGTATGGCCAATCATTGTGGGTATAATGGTAGATGCCCGAGACCAAGTTACAATTATTTCTTTCTCCTCCCTCATGTTGAGTTTTTCAATTTTTCTCGATAAATGATTAGCTACAAAAGGGTTTTTTTTTAGTGAACGTGTCACAGTAGATTACTCCTTTTTTTAATTGGCATTCTATGTCCAATATCTCGATCTAAGTTAAGTATGGAGGTAAGAATAAATACAATAATGATGGATGGAAAAAGGATAAAATCCTTTAGCTAGATAGGGGGCGGATGTAGCCAAGTGGATCAAGGCAGTGGATTGTGAATCCACCATGCGCGGGTTCAATTCCCGTCGTTCGCCCATCACATTATTTCAAATTCCAAAAATTCTATTTTCAATATTCCTATTTGCGGCGACGAAGAATAAAACTATCACTATATTTTTTCCTTTTCCTACTTCTTCTTCCAAGCGCGGGATAACCCCAAGGGGTTGTGGGTTTTTTTCTACCAATTGGCGCTCTCCCTTCACCGCCCCCGTGGGGATGGTCTACAGGGTTCATAACTACTCCTCTTACTACAGGACGCTTGCCTAGCCAACACTTCGATCCGGCTCTGCCCAAACTTTTTTGGTTCACCCCAACATTACCCACTTGTCCGACTGTTGCTAAGCAGTTTTTGGATATCAAACGGACCTCCCCAGATGGTAATCTTAGTGTGGCCGATTTACCCTCTTTTGCAATCAGTTTCGCTACAGCACCTGCTGCTCTAGCTAATTGTCCACCCTTTCCAAGTGTGATTTCTATGTTATGTATGGCCGTACCTAAGGGCATATCGGTTGAAGTAGATTCTTCTTTTTTATCAAAAAAAACCCCTTCCCAAACTGTACAAGCTTCTTCCAAAGCATACGGCTTTCTAGATGTATATGATGATAAGATGGATCCTATATGAATCGTATGGTGAAGTATCACATGAGTGGATATATAGGAATCCAAATCCGCTGAATCACATGTTATGATCTTCTACATCCTAGGTCTCCTCGTTCCGTCATCTGGCTTATGTTCCTCATGTAGCATTCAGACCGAATGACTCTATGAAATTACGTCGATACTTCCACATATTACGGGTAACGTAGGAGACATCTCTCTCTTTCCCCGGGGGGGTCTTAATTATCACTGCTTAGCTTTCAATTCGCCTCTGACCATCAAATTAAATGTGAACTCCTCTCTTTGAAACAAAGAAGGGGCGCTTCCGGTTCTGTGCGTGTTTCAAACTATTTTGTCTTCTCCATATTACCATATCTCTAGAGTCAATAATTTTCTATGAGGAACTACTGAACTCAATCACTTGCTGCCGTTACTCAACAGTTTTCTGGTGAGGTCTATCCCGTAGAGGTTGGGATCCGTGATCGATTTCTAGGTTTCGTCGTAAACCCAATTGGTTACTTCCAATTACGTAAATCAATAGTTCAAACCGCACTCAAAGGTAGGGCATTTCCCATTGATATAGGAACTTCTGTACCAGAAACAATGGTATCTCCAATTATAGCCCCTCTGGGATGTAAAATATATCTCTTCTCACCATCCCCATAGTGTATGAGACAAATGTATGCATTTCGATTAGGGTCGTATTCTATGGTTACGATTCTACCAGATATGTCTTTTTTATTCCGTCGAAAATCGATTTTACGGTATAGACGCTTATGACCTCCCCCCCTATGCCCTGCGGTAATGATTCCTCTGGCATTACGACCTTTACCACAATGATGCTGTCCATAGATCAAATTATTTCGTGGATTGGATTTCACTTGACTGTCTACGGCCCTATTGCGTGTGCTCGGGGTAGAAGTTTTGTATAAATGTATCGCCGTGTTATTAAGTATTTTGCTTTAAGTTCTTTTCTCTATAAGAGGTGGAATAGAATAACCCGGTTGAAGTGTAATGATCATACGTCTGTAATGCATTGTATGTCCCATAATGGGTCCCATTCTTCTACCCTTTCCCGGGAGTCGATGACTATTCATAGCTATTACCTTGACACCAAAGAAGAGTTCGACCCAATGCTTTATTTCTGTCCTAGTTGATCCTGATTCGACATTAGAAGTATATTGATTGTTCCCCAATAACCGAATACTTTTTTCTGTAAATACTGCATATTTGATTCCATCCATAAATCCATTTTCTTCCCTATAAGTTCCAGTATCGATAAGAATTCTAGTTCTTACTGTTTATATGTTATGAATATATCATACCAATTCGTTATGTATGGATGATGAGATTCCATTGATATAGAGCCAATTCCAATAGACTTATTGAACGTTCCCATTGGCGTGCATCCAGCAGGAATTGAACCTACGAATTTGCCAATTATGAGTTGGGCGCTTTAACCATTCAGCCATGGATGCTTAACAGGGATCATCGTACATCGTGAATAACCAAATTCCAATTGAAATGAAATCTTTAGGAGGAATCAATGAAACGACATCAATTCAAATCCTGGACCGTCGAATTGAGAGAGATATTGAGAGAGATCAAGAATTATCACTATTTCTTAGATTCATGGATCAAATTCGATTCAGTGGGGTCTTTCACTCGCATTTTTTTCCAACAAGAACGTTTTATGAAACTCTTTGACCCCCGAATTTGGAGTATCCTACTTTCACGTCATTCACAAGGTTCAACAAGTAATCGATATTTCACGATCAAGGGTGTAGTACTGCTTATCAAGGGTGTAGTACTGCTTGTAGTAGTGGTCCTTATATCTCGTATTAACAATCGAAAGATGGTCGAAAGACAAAATCTCTATTTGATGGGGCTTCTTCCTATACCTATGAATTCCATTGGACCCAGAAATGAGACATTGGAAGAATCTTTTTGGTCTTCCAATATCAATAGGTTGATTGTTTCGCTCCTGTATCTTCCAAAAGGGAAAAAGATTTCTGAGAGTTGTTTCATGGATCCGCAAGAGAGTACTTGGGTTCTCCCAATAAATAAAAAGTGTATCATGCCTGAATCTAACCGGAGTTTGCGGTGGTGGACGAACCGGATCGGAAAAAGGAGCGATTCTAGTTGTAAGATATCTAATGAAACCGTAGCTGGAATTGAGATCTCATTCAAAGAGAAAGATAGCAAATATCTGGAGTTTCTTTTTTTATCCTATACAGATGATCCGATCCGCAAGGACCATGATTGGGAATTGTTTGATCGTCTTTCTCCGAGGAAGAAGCGAAACATAATCAACTTGAATTCGGGACAGCTATTCGAAATCTTAGGGAAAGACTTGATTTGTTATCTCATGTCTGCTTTTCGTGAAAAAAGACCAATGGAAGGGGAGGGCTTCTTCAAACAACAAGGAGCTGAGGCAACTATTCCATCAAATGATATTGAGCATGTTTCCCATCTCTTCTCGAGAAACAAGTGGGGTATTTCTTTGCAAAATTGTGCTCAATTTCATATGTGGCAATTCCGCCAAGATCTCTTCGTTAGTTGGGGGAAGAATCTGCACGAATCAGATTTTTTGAGGAACGTATCGAGAGAGAATTTGATTTGGTTAGACAATGTGTGGTTGGTAAACAAAGATCGGTTTTTTAGCAAGGTACGGAATGTATTGTCAAATATTCAATATGATTCCACAAGATCTATTTTCAGGGATTCTAGCCAAGGGAAAGGATCTTCTGATCAATCCATAGATCATTTCGATTCCATTAGAAGTGAGGATTCAGAATATCACACATTGATTGATCAAACAGAGATTCAGCAACTAAAAGAAAGATCGATTCTTTGGGATCCTTCCTTTCTTCAAACGGAAGAGATAGAATCAGATCGATTCCCGAAATGCCTTTTTGGATCTTCCTCAATGTCCCGGTTATTCACGGAACGTGAAAAGCAGATGATTATTCATCTGCTTCCGGAAGAAATCGAAGAATTTATTGGTAATCCTACAAGATCAATTCGTTCTTTTTTCTCTGACAGATGGTCAGAACTTCATCTGGGTTCGAATCCAATTGAGAGGTCTACTAGAGATCAGAAATTTTTGAAGAAAAAACAAGATGTTTCTTTTGTCCCTTCCAGGCGATCGGAAAATAAAGAAATGGTTGATATATTCAAGATAATTACGTATTTACAAAATACCGTCTCAATTCATCCTATTTCATCAGATCCGGGATGTGATATGGTTCCGAAGGACGAACCAGATATGGACAGTTTGAATAAGATTTTCTTGTTGAACAAAAATCCATTTTTTGATTTCTTTCATCTATTCCATGACCGGAACAAAAGGGGATACACGTTACACCGCGATTTTGAATCCGAAGAGAGATTTCAAGAAATGGCAGATCTATTCACTCTATCAATAACCGAGCCGGATCTGGTGTATCATAGGAGATTTTCCTTTCCTATTGATTCCTACGGGTTGGATCAAAAAAAATTCTTGAATGAGTCCAGAGATGAATCGAAAAAGAAATCTTTATTGGTTCTACCTCCTCTTTTTTATGAAGAGAATGAATCTTTTTATCGAAGGATCAGAAAAAAATCGGTCCCGATCTACTGCGGGAATGATTTGGAAGATCCAAAACTAAAAAAAGCGGTATTTGCTAGCAACAACATAATGGAGGCAGTCAATCAATATAGATGGATATG